TGTGAAATTTCCGTTAGGAAAATTTTTGTTCTAATTAGTTTGTTAGGTGATGTGAGTTGATGGAAAAATTTGACTAATACTGAAATTTGAGTTATATTTTGTGAATCACTAGAATGCGAAAAAGATTAATATTGGGTTGTTGCAGATGTTTTTGGGGTTTGGCATGGGGGTGAGGGGGTTTGACTACAAAATACCATGTATTCTTTAGTTATGTCATTCAAGCATTAAAAGATAGTCTTTGGAGGTTTTTATTATGTGGATTAATAGACCTTAACTAGAAGGTTCGCCTGGGCTGTAAGGTGATCTTCACGGGCCTTGACGGCTATGTTGGTGACGGCATCCGAAAATTTAAAAATACCAAATGTATGACACCACAGTTATGTTGGTCATGGGCTGATTAGACCCGTACCATCGAGATGTCTTATTTAAGGGGAACGTATGGGCGATAACGCATTTAATGGCCCTGAAGTAAGAACCAGATGTCTGATAAAGTTTCAGGATAGCTACCCCCAAGTTTAATGGGCCCGGAGCGAGAAGAGGGGCATAGGTGGGCGGGTTGTTGGTTTCACGGAGGATGGTAGAAAAAGAGACAAAATGGGGAAGGGGATAGTCGTATGGAAGAGAAGGGTTTATGACTGAAATGGTGTATGTAAGATAACACAGATATGTTTAAGAAGCATTAATTTAATGTTGGGTATAATAGTCATGGTGATGTAATTTGAATGTTGGGGTATCATTTATGTCCTGAACCATTGGTTTATAATACTTGCTTATATGCTAGGGGAATATAATTTAATGTACGATATACATAGATGTATAATGTACTAGATAATTTTATGTACGTCAAGAAGTAGTTTAATGAGAATATCAGCTTTGGGTGTTGATGGTGGGGATATTTATTCCTTCTTCTTGATGTCCTAAGAAGATTTATTCTTCATTTCTGGTTTACAAGACCAGGGTAATAGGTTATACTATTAGGACATAGGTTTCATTTAAGTATGTTGTCTTCGATTATTCCTGAGATTGGTATTAGAATTAGAATAATGGAAAAGTAGCTGATTGATGCTAGTTGGCCGATAATGATGAATGGATGTTCTACTGGTTGACCTCCAATTCAGGTTAAGACAAGGAGGTTGGCTACTAGGATTCAGTAAAGAATTTGGGTGATTGGACGGAATATTAGGCTTCGTTGTTTGGAGGTATGAAGGAAGGGCAGGAAGGCTAAGACTAGGATAGATAGGACTAGGGCTAGGACTCCTCCTAGTTTGTTAGGGATAGATCGTAGGATTGCATAGGCGAACAGAAAATATCATTCTGGTTTAATGTGGGGTGGGGTGTTAAGTGGGTTAGCTGGCGTGTAATTGTCTGGGTCTCCTAATAAGTCTGGAAAAAATAGTACTAGGGCTATTAGGAATATAATTAATATAATTACTCCTAGGATATCTTTGATTGTATAGTATGGGTGAAATGGAATTTTGTCTGAGTCGGAGTTTAAGCCCGTAGGGTTGTTTGATCCTGTTTCGTGAAGAAAGAGAAGATGAACAAAGACTAGAGCTGCAATAATGAATGGAAGGATGAAGTGAAATGCGAAAAAACGTGTTAGGGTTGCTTTATCTACTGAGAAGCCTCCTCAGATTCATTCTACTAGGGTGGTTCCAATATATGGAATTGCTGATAATAAATTTGTAATTACTGTTGCTCCTCAGAATGATATCTGTCCTCATGGGAGGACGTAGCCTATGAATGCGGTAGCTATCACTGCAAAGAGTAAGATTACTCCGATGTTTCATGTTTCTATGAAGGCGTAGGATCCATAGTATATCCCTCGGCCTACATGGAGGAAAAGGCAAATGAAGAATATTGATGCTCCGTTTGCGTGTATATATCGGATTAATCATCCGTAGTTTACGTCTCGGCAAATATGTGTTACTGATGAGAATGCTGTTATTGTATCTGATGTGTAGTGTATAGCTAGGAATAGGCCTGTGATAATTTGGATTATCAGGCAAACTCCTAATAGTGAGCCGAAGTTTCATCATGATGAGATGTTTGATGGGGCAGGGAGGTCAATGAAGGAGTGATTAATTATTTTTAGTAGTGGGTGGGTTTTTCGGATGTTTGTCATTAGGGGTTTCTATAGTTGAATTACAACGATGATTTTTCATGTCATTGGTCACAGTTAGATGCTGTGTAGAAATAATGAATAATTATATTTACATTTTAAGTCTAGTGTTTTTGGGTGGTTGTATTGGGTTGGCGTTGAAGCCTTCGCCTATTTATGGGGGGTTAGGATTGATTATTAGTGGGTTTGTAGGTTGTTTAATGATTTTAGGGTTTGGTGGTTCGTTCTTGGGGCTGCTAGTATTTTTGATTTATTTGGGTGGGATATTGGTTGTATTTGGATATACAACGGCTATGGCGACTGAGGAGTATCCTGAGACTTGGAGTTCGAGTTGGTTGATTTTTGGGTTTTTAATTGTTGGAGTTTTAACAGAAGTATTTTTTGTATGGTTAGTTGATTATTGAAATGAGGTTGGGTTAGTTGGTTTAGATAGTTTAAGTGATTGAATAATGTATGAAATTGATGATATTGGGATTATGTTGGAGGGTGGTATTGGGGTTGCAGCAATATATAGTTGTGCTACTTGAATGATGGTTGTGGCTGGTTGATCATTGTTTGCTGGGATTTTTATTATTATTGAAATCACTCGGGAATAATAATGTAGATAGTAGCAACTAAGGTCATGGAAATTATAAATGAAAGGAAGTATAGTTTGATTATTCCTTTTTGGCTAGTTAATATTTTGGATGTAAGTGTGTGAATTAATGAAGTGGATTTTGGAATGGATTTTTCTAGTCAGATTATGTCTAGAAGTCCTAGAGATACTTTAAAGCTAGGATCTAGTGATTTTAGTGGAATTATACGGTGTAGAATAGATGGGAAGAAGCCCAGGGAGGTTGAGAATATTGAGTAGGGTTTGATTTTGTTTAGGGAAAATTTTAGGGTTAAGTTGTTTAGTTCCAGGGCAATTATAAATCCTAGAATGGAAATTGCGAGGGCTATGATTTTTAGGTATCATGGTATTGTGAGGACTTGAATGTTAGTAGGAGGGATACTACTTGAGATTAGATAGCCGGCTAGAATGCTGCCAAATGCTAATCGTTTGATAGGATTAATTAAGTTTGGGTTATTTTCGTTAATGATAATTATTGGGGGGTATCGTGGTTTGGTTATTGCTACGAAGTAAATAATTCGAATGCTATATATAGCTGTTATTGATGTGGCAATAAGTGTAATTAAAAGGGCTCAGGCGTTGGTGTTACAGATGTTGATAGATTCAATAATGGAGTCTTTAGAGTAAAATCCAGTTAGGAAAGGTATTCCTGTTAGGGCTAGGCTTCCAATGATCAAGCAGGATGATGTAAAGGGTATAATTTTTATTACACCTCCTATTTTTCGAATATCTTGTTCATCGTTGAGATTGTGAATTATTGACCCTGAGCATATAAATAGTATGGCTTTGAAAAATGCGTGAGTGCAAATGTGTAGGAAAGCTAGGTATGGTTGGTTAATCCCTAAGGTTACTATTATCAGGCCTAGTTGGCTAGATGTAGAGAAGGCTACGATTTTTTTTACATCGTTTTGTGTGAGTGCGCAGATGGCTGTGAATAATGTGGTTAAGGCTCCTAGGCATATTATTGTTGTTAAGATTATATTATTGTTTGATAGGAGTGGATGAAAACGGATGAGTAAGAAGATGCCTGCAACAACTATAGTGCTTGAATGAAGTAAAGCTGATACTGGTGTTGGTCCTTCTATAGCTGAGGGTAGTCATGGGTGAAGTCCGAATTGAGCTGATTTCCCTGTTGCTGCAATTAATAGTCCTAGGAGGGGGATAGAGTTACTGTTGTTAGTGAGTAAGATTTGTTGGAGTTCTCAGGAGTTTATATTTAGGCAGTATCATGTTATGGCTAGGATAAATCCTACATCTCCAATTCGATTATATAGGATGGCTTGAAGGGCTGCTGTGTTTGCATCAGCACGACCGTGTCATCATCCGATTAGTAAAAATGACATAATTCCAACTCCTTCTCAGCCAATAAATAGTTGAAATAAATTGTTAGCTGAGGTTAAGATAATTATGGTAATTAGGAATATTGTTAAGTACTTGATAAATCGATTGATATGATAGTCTGAGTGTATGTATCATGAGGAGAATTGTATAATAGATCATGTGACGTATAATGCCACTGATAAAAATAGGGTGGAGAAATAGTCGATTTTGAAGCTTATTGTGATGTTAATTGAGTTAATTGTAATTCAGTGTCAGCTAGTGATTATGTATTCTGTGTTTTGGTGAATAAATAGAAGTAAAGGTAGAAGACTTAGAAAAAATGAAAATTTAATTGATGTGGTGGCATATAATGGAAGATTAATACGTTTAATTGAGTTAGTTATTGAGATTAGGACTGGGGATAGGAGAATAATAAAGATTGTCAGAGTGAGTGATGCAATTATGTTGTTTATTACTTTTATTTGGAGTTGCACCAAGATTTTTGGTTCCTAAGACCAATGGATTGCTTTTATCCTATAAAAGTAAGAAAGCCATGTGTTTAAGCATGGTGGCATGAATTAGCAGTTCTTGCATACTTTCTTGGTAAATAAGGAAGGTTAATTTCCTGTTGTTAGATTCACAGTCTAATGTTTTTTGTAAACTATATTTACATATTGTTAAGCCTGTAATTAGTTTTGGGTTAATGGTAAGTAGTGTTAGTGGAATAATGTGGAGGAGTATGAGGGTTAGTTCTCGGGTGTGTGAGGGTTGTAAGTTATTTATGTGATTTGTTAATTTGCCTCGTTGTGTTGTGATAATTATGTATATTGAATATATTGCTGTAATAACAATGTTTACTCCTATGAGAATAATTGAGAAGTTAGATCAAGAAAATAATGATATAGTGATAAATAGTTCTCCGATTAGGTTAATTGAAGGTGGTAAAGCTAGGTTAGCTAGGCTTGCTAGTAGTCATAGTGTTGCTATTAATGGAAAAATTGTTTGTAGGCCTCGAGCTATAATTATAGTTCGACTATGAATTCGTTCATAGTTTGAGTTTGCTAAGCAGAATAGTAGTGATGAGGTTAGGCCATGGGCAATTATTAGTATTGTAGCTCCTATAAAGCTTCATGGAGTTTGGATTATGATAGATGAAATTACTAGGGCTATGTGACTTACTGAGGAGTATGCAATTAATGATTTTAGGTCTGTTTGTCGGAGACAGATTGAACTTGTTATGATTATGCCTCATAAAGATAGCAGGATGAATGGATAAGCTATAAATTTTGTTAGAGGGTCTAGGATGATTGAAATTCGGATTATACCGTATCCCCCTAATTTAAGTAAAATGGCGGCTAGGATTATAGATCCTGCGATTGGGGCTTCGACGTGTGCTTTGGGAAGTCATAGGTGGACACCATATAATGGTATTTTGATAAGAAATGCCATTATACATGCTAGTCATAGGATATTGTTAGATCAAGAGTAATTAATTGAGTGGGCTGTTAGAGATAAGATTATAAAGTTTAATGTTCCTATAGAGTTGTGAATTGAGATTAGAGCGATGAGAAGTGGAATTGAGCCAATTAGTGTATAGAATAGGAAGTAGATACCTGCATTTAGTCGTTCTGTTTGGTTTCCTCATCGGGTAATAATTACTAATGTGGGAATTAGGGTGGCTTCAAATAAAATGTAAAATATGATTAATTCAGTTGCTGAGAAGGTTATAATAAGTAGGATTTGTAGGCTTACTAGTATAGAGATATAGAATTTTTGATGCGAGGATTTTTCTTTTTTTAGGTGGTTTTGACTAGCAATTAATATAAGTGGGAGGAGTCAAGTAGTAAGAATAATTAATGGGGTGGATAAGGGGTCTGAGGAAAATATAGTTGAAAAGTTTAGGTAGTTTTCGTCGTTTTGTCATAAGAGTAGGAGGCTGATAAGGCTGATTAGGAAGCTGTGAGATGTAATGTTTGTTCAGGTTTTTTTTGGGGTTGATAATCAGATTGTTGGTAAAAGTATGAGTGAGGGAATAATAATTTTTAGCATTGTAGAAGGTTAAGGTTTTGAACATAATCAGTTCCGTATGTATTTGAGACCTTTACTAATAGGGCTAATCCTACTGCTGCTTCGCATGCTGCAAATACCATGATTGTAATGGGGATTGGTATAGAGGTTATAGAGTGAGAGTTTAGGGTTGCTGTTGTAATTATAATGAATAGGGATAATATTATGCCTTCAAGACATAATAGGGTAGATATGAGGTGTGAGCGAAATATTAATGTACCTAGGAGTGATAGGATAAAAGCTAGTATCAGGTTAAAGAAGGCAGATGTCATGTTGGCAATTATGAATGTAGTCATAATCTAATGAGTCGAAATCATTAATTTTTATTTAAACTAATTGCCACTTATTCTGTTCATTCTAGACCTTTTTGTACTCATTCATAGGATAGTCCTAGGGACAGAATGGTTACTAGAATAAAGGCTGTAATGGTTGTTATTGTGGTGTTGGTAGATTGAATTGCTCATGGGAGAGGTAGGAGGAGGGCGATCTCTAGGTCAAATAATAGGAATGTAATTGCTACAAGGAAAAATTTTATGGAGAAAGGTAGACGTGCAGAGCTTGTTGGATCAAATCCGCATTCGTACGGGTTTGCTTTTTCTGTATATAAGTTTAATTGGGGTAATCAGAATGCGATTAGGATTAAGGCTAGTGATAGGAGACTGTTAATTATGATAATAATAAGTAGATTGATTACTCTCTTCCGTTAGTTCAGAATCTACTGATTGGAAGTCAGTTATATTAAATATACTAAGAGAGTAAGATCCTCATCAATAGATTGAAACATATAGGAAGAGTCATACTACATCTACGAAATGTCAGTATCATGCTGCTGCTTCAAATCCGAAGTGATGTTTTGATGTGAAGTGAAATTTGAGTTGTCGTATGAGGCAGACAATTAGGAAAGTTGTTCCGATAATTACATGAAGGCCGTGGAATCCTGTTGCTATAAAGAATGTAGATCCATAGATACCGTCTGAGATAGAGAAAGATGTTTCGAAATACTCTGAAGCTTGGAGAGCAGTAAAGTAGAGACCTAAAATGATAGTAATAAGTAGGGCTTGGTTTATGTGATTTCGTTTTCCTTCTATAAGACTGTGATGAGCTCATGTGATTGAGACGCCTGAAGCTAATAGGACTGATGTGTTGAGAAGTGGAACTTCTAGAGGGTTAAGTGGTGTAATTCCTGTTGGTGGTCAGCAGCCTCCAAGGTCGTGTGTTGGTACAAGGCTAGAGTGGTAAAATGCTCAGAAAAAGCCAGCGAAGAAAAAAACTTCTGATACAATAAATAGGATTATTCCGTATCGAAGTCCCTTTTGGACGATAGGGGTGTGATGTCCTTGGTATGTTCCTTCACGGATAATGTCTCGTCATCATTGAAATATTGTTAGGGTATTTGCTAATAATCCTAAAGATAGGAGTGTAGTGGAGTTATAATGAAATCATATTACTAATCCGGATGTTAATAGAAGAGCTGAAAATGCTCCTGTTAATGGTCATGGGCTTGGATTAACTATGTGGTATGCATGTGTTTGGTGGGTCATTATGTGTTATCATGTAAGTAAAGGCTTACAAGCAGGGTAAATACGTAGGCTTGAATTAATGCTACAGCAAATTCTAATACTGTAAGTAAAAGGAGAATAATAAATGTAATTGTGGCGGTTGGTGGGCTGATGTTTATAAGTACTAGGGTGGCTCCTCCAATTAGATGCATAAGGAGATGTCCTGCTGTAATATTTGCTGTAAGTCGTACTGCTAGTGCTATAGGTTGAATAAATAAGCTAATAGTTTCGATAATAATAAGTATTGGAATGAGTGAAATAGGGGTTCCTTGTGGGAGGAAGTGGGCTAATGAGCTTTTAAGTTTATGTCGAAACCCTAAAATTACTGCTCCAGCTCATAGGGGAATTGCTATACTTAGATTTATGGATAGTTGTGTGGTTGGTGTAAATGTGTGTGGGAGAAGGCCTAGAAGGTTTGTGGATCCAATAAATATAATTAGGGAGACGATTATTAATGTTCATGTTCGTCCTTTTGGTGTGTGGATTAATATTATTTGTTTGATAATAAGTTTGATTAGTCAGTGTTGAAATGAATGAAGACGGTTATTAATTAAGCGTTCTGATGATGGAAATAAAATAGATGGAAATATGATAATGGTCACGACGATTGGTAATCCTATTACTGTAGGGGTAATGAATGAGGCAAATAGATTTTCGTTCATTTAGATTCTCAAGGATTTTTTGTTTCTAAGGTTGTTAGTGATTTGGATGATGGTGATGATGGAAATGATTGTGCGGAAATTTTTAGTTGAAATAGGATAAATAAGGTAATTATTGATGATACAATGGTAATAAATCATGTGGATGTGTCTAGTTGTGGCATATCACTATGGAGATTTAAGGGTCTCTAACTTTAACTTAAAAGGTTAACGCTCTAAGCTTCATAGTGAATTTAGATTATTGAGGCTGATCAATTTTCGAAATGTTTTAGTGGAACTATTTCAAGGACGATAGGTATGAAACTATGATTTGATCCACAGATTTCTGAACATTGGCCGTAGAATAGTCCTGGTCGATTTGATGATACTGTTGCTTGATTTAGGCGTCCTGGGATTGCGTCAGTTTTAAGTCCTAGTGATGGGACAGCTCATGAATGTAGGACGTCTTCGGAGGAGATTAATATACGAATTGGCAGTTCTATTGGTAAAACTACTCGGTTGTCAACTTCTAGGAGTCGAAGTTCACCTGGTTTTAGGTCGTTTGTTGGGATTATGTACGAATCAAAACATAGGTCTTCGTAATCTGTATATTCGTAGCTTCAGTATCATTGATGACCTATAGTTTTTACTGTTAATACTGGGTTGTTAATTTCATCTATTATATATAGAATTCGTAATGATGGAAGGGCAATTATGATAAGGATAACAGCTGGAAGAATAGTTCAGATAGTTTCAACTTCTTGGGCGTCTATTGTACTTGTATGTGTTAGTTTTGTTGTTAGTATTAGCGAGATAATATAAAGTACTAAAGAACTAATTAGGAACACAATTATTAATGTATGATCATGGAAATTTATTAGTTCTTCTATAATAGGTGATGTAGCGTCTTGTAAGCCTAGTTGGAATGGATAAGCCATATAAGATATATAGATTTTAGTCTATAATTTAACTTTGACAAAGTTATGTAATAATTTTACTAATATCTTATTGAGAAAGACATAGAGGTTATGAAGTTGGCTTGAAACCAATTTGAGGGGGTTCGATTCCTTCCTTTCTTATTTTACTTTTACATAGGATGGTTCTTCAAATGTGTGGTATGGTGGTGGACAACCGTGAAGTCATTCTAGGTTAGTTGAAGAATAGGATACTGATATTACTTCGCGTTTAGAGGCAAAGGCTTCTCAGATTATGAAAATCATTACAAGAACGGCTGTGAGTGAAATGAAAGATCCTATAGATGATACTGTGTTTCATGTGGTGTAAGCATCTGGGTAGTCTGAGTATCGTCGAGGTATTCCTGAAAGACCCAGAAAATGTTGAGGGAAGAATGTTATGTTTACTCCAACAAATATAATTGCAAAGTGAGCTTTGGCTCATGTGTCGTTTAAAGTATAGCCTGAAAATAATGGGAATCAGTGTACGAATCCGGCTATAATAGCAAATACTGCTCCCATAGATAGTACGTAATGGAAATGGGCTACTACATAATATGTGTCATGAAGGACAATGTCAAGTGAAGAATTTGATAGAACAATTCCTGTTAGGCCTCCTACTGTGAATAGAAAGATAAAGCCTAGGGCCCATAGTATGGCTGGAGATCATTTGATGTTGCCTCCATGTAATGTTGCGAGTCAGCTGAATACTTTGACTCCAGTTGGAATTGCAATAATTATAGTGGCAGATGTAAAGTAAGCTCGTGTGTCTACGTCTAGTCCTACAGTGAATATGTGATGAGCTCAGACAATAAATCCTAGGAAACCGATGGATATCATAGCTCAAACTATTCCTATATACCCGAATGGTTCTTTTTTTCCAGAATAGTAAGTTACTACATGTGAGATAATTCCAAATCCTGGAAGAATTAAAATGTAGACTTCCGGGTGCCCAAAAAATCAGAATAAGTGTTGATAAAGGATTGGATCGCCTCCTCCTGCAGGGTCAAAGAAAGTTGTGTTAAGGTTTCGATCTGTTAGTAGTATTGTAATTCCTGCGGCTAGAACTGGAAGGGATAAGAGTAGAAGGACAGCTGTAATTAGTACTGATCAAACGAATAGTGGGGTTTGATATTGAGTTATGGCTGGAGGTTTTATGTTAATAATAGTTGTGATAAAGTTAATTGCTCCTAAGATAGATGAAACACCTGCTAGATGCAGGGAGAAAATGGTTAGGTCAACGGATGCTCCAGCGTGGGCTAAATTTCCAGCTAGAGGTGGATATACCGTTCATCCTGTTCCTGCTCCTGCTTCTACTATGGAAGATGCCAATAAGAGGAGAAATGATGGGGGTAGAAGTCAAAAGCTTATATTGTTTATTCGTGGAAATGCTATATCAGGGGCTCCAATTATTAGTGGAACAAGTCAATTACCGAAACCCCCGATCATTATTGGTATTACTATAAAGAAAATTATAACAAATGCGTGGGCAGTAACAATTACATTGTAGATTTGGTCGTCTCCTAGAAGTGCACCTGGTTGACCTAATTCAGCTCGAATTAGAATGCTAAGTGCTGTTCCTACTATCCCTGCTCAAGCACCGAATAGTAAGTATAGAGTTCCAATGTCTTTATGGTTAGTTGAGAATAATCAACGATTTACGAACATAGGTAAAATGGCTGAGTAAGCATTAGACTGTAAATCTAAATACAGAGGTTTAGTCCTCTTTTTACCAAGCCTTAAGGTGATGTTCATGTCGAATTGCAAATTCGGAGGAGTAGGAGAAATCCCCTACTAAGGCTTCTCCCGCCTCTTTTCTGATAGGCGGGAGAAGTAGATTGAAGCCAGATTTAGGGTCTTTAGCTGTTAACTAAAATTTCGTGGGTTTAATTCCTGCCAATCTAGATTGAGGTCTTAGCTTAATGAAAGCGATTGATTTGCATTCAGTAGATGTAGGATAGAGTCTTACAGTCCTTAGACAGAAGTTAAACTTATCTGTTTTCTTAGGGCTTTGAAGGCTCTTGGACTGTATATCCTAAACTTCTACATAATTAGTTGGGGTGCTAGTGGAAGTGTTGCTGTGCTTAAAATAGTGAGTAGGGGAAGTATAAAATTGTGTTTTGGGTTTATTAGGTGGGAGAGTATTTTTGAGTTGTTGTTTGTTGGAAATATTGTTAGTGAAGTGGAGTAGATTAGACGGGTGTAAAAGAATAAGTTGAGTAGGGCTATTATGGCCATTAAGGTTGTCAAGATTGTACAGTTATTTTTTAGTAGTTCTGAAATGATAATTCATTTTGGTAAAAATCCTGTGAGGGGAGGGAGGCCTCCGAGTGATAGAAGAATAATAGATATTATTGTTAGTGTTGTTGGGGTTTTGTTTCATAGTAATGAGATTGAGTTTATTGTTGTTGATGAATTAAGTATTATTGTTAGGAATAAGGGAATAGTTAGAAGGATATAAATGAATAAGTTGAGGAATGTTAAAGATGGATTAAATGTGATGATGGCTAGTATTCACCCTATGTGAGCGATTGATGAGTAGGCTATAATTTTTCGTATTTGTGTTTGGTTAAGTCCTCCTCATGCTCCGATAAAGATTGATAAGATTGCGAGGGTTAGGGTAATGGTTGAATTAATGAGGTTATAAATTTGAAATAGGATGGATAGTGGGGCGATTTTTTGTCATGTTAGTAGGATTATTCCTGTGTGAAGTTCAATTCCCTGAGTTACTTCAGGTAGTCAGTAGTGGAATGGTGCTAGGCCAAGTTTTATGGATAGTGAGATTAATGTTATTATAAGGATGAGGTCGTTTGTTTGTTGTTGGAATATCCATACTCCTAGTTGTTTGTAGTTTAGAATAATTGCTAGTAGGATAATTATTGATGCTGTTGCTTGTGTTACGAAATATTTTGTTGCTGCTTCAGTTGAGCGAGGATTTTTTTTGTTAATTAGTAATGGAATAATTGCTAGTAGGCTTAATTCTAGGCCTACTCATATTAGTAGGAGGTTGGAGCTGGATATTGTAATGATGGGTCCTGAGAGGATAGTAAAATAAATGATAGTTAGGGAAATAGGGTTTATTAGTACGGGAAGGATTTAAACCAACGTTTTCGGGGTATGGGCCCGATAGCTTAATTAGCTGACCTTACTTAATAGAATATGGTGTATAGGTGGCACGAAGAATTTTGAATTCTTAAGTTTAGGTTCAATTCCTGTTATTCTAGAAATAAGAGGGTTTAAACCTCTATAATTTACTCTATCAAAGTAACTCTTTTATCAGACATATTTCTACAGGCATGGTGGAGTACTTGCTAAAAATATTGGTAAAGAGATATGTCATATGCATAATGCTAATGTGAGGGGTAGGAAGTTTTTTCATAGCAAATGTATGAGTTGGTCATAGCGGAATCGTGGGTATGATGCTCGAATTCATAGGAAGATTGATGATAAAAGTAAGGTTTCTATTATAAAGTTAGTTGAATAGAGTTCTGGGAAGTTGATGTTGTGGAGTGGGCCTAGAAAAATAATGGATGTTAACGCGTTTATTAAGATAATGTTAGTATATTCGGCTATAAAGAATAATGCGAATGGGCCTGCGGCGTATTCAACGTTGAAGCCTGAAACTAGTTCAGACTCTCCTTCAGTTAAGTCAAATGGGGCTCGGTTGGTTTCTGCTAGTGTTGAAATAAATCACATTATGGCTATTGGTCAGGTTGGGATAATTAGTCATATGTGTTCTTGTGTGTAGATAAGTGTTTGTATGGAGAACGAGCCGCTTAGTAGTAATACTGAGAGAAGAATAATAGCTATAGTGACTTCATATGAGATTGTTTGGGCTACTGCTCGTAATGCACCAAATAATGAATATTTTGAATTTGAGGCTCATCCTGATCATAAAATGGAATAAACTGAAAGACTTGATAAGGCTAGGAAGAATAGGATTCCTAGGTTGAGGTTGATTAGGGGGTGGGGTAGGGGAAGGGGGATTCATAGGCTTAGGGCTAGTGAAAGGGATAAAGTTGGTGCAATGATAAATAGTGAAATAGATGTTGTTAGGGGTCGTATAGGTTCTTTTGTAAATAGTTTTATTGCATCGGCGAATGGTTGTAAAATTCCATATGGTCCTACAATGTTTGGGCCCTTTCGTAGTTGCATGTAGCCTAGAATTTTGCGTTCTACTAATGTCAGAAAAGCTATGGCGATTAAAATTGGAAGTAGGAGTGTTAGGATATTAATAAAGTACATTATTAGGGAGAGGATTTGAACCTCTGGGAACAAGGTTTTAAGTCTTACGCAATTTCCTGGCTCTGCCACCCTAATGACCTGGTCTAGGTAATTTTTTTACATATTTATTTTATTGAGATAATTTCATAAATTTGGTTAAGAGCGCTTATGTTAAGGTGGCTCTATTTCTCTTATCCTTTCGTACTGGGAGAAATTGTTAATAGATAGAAACCGACCTGGATTTCTCCGGTCTGAACTCAGATCACGTAGGACTTTAATCGTTGAACAAACGAACCATTAATAGCTTCTGCACCATTGGGATGTCCTGATCCAACATCGAGGTCGTAAACCCTATTGTCGATATGAACTCTTAAATAGGATTGCGCTGTTATCCCTAGGGTAACTTGGTCCGTTGATCAAATAGTTTTGGGTCAATTGGAAAATGGGTTACTTTGACTTGTTGGTCTATGTTATAATCGTTCGGAGGATTTTTTGTTCTCCGAGGTCACCCCAACCAAAATTTTAGGCTTATAATATTGTTTTTGTCCCATTAGGTGGGTCATAAAAATAAATAAGTTTAAATTTAAGCTCCATAGGGTCTTCTCGTCTTATTAAGAAATTCCAGCCTCTTCACTGGAAGGTCAATTTCACTGATTAAAAATAAGAGACAGTTGGACCCTCGTCTAGCCGTTCATACAAGTCCCTAATTAAGGAACAAGTGATTATGCTACCTTTGCACGGTCAGGATACCGCGGCCGTTTAACTACAGTCACTGGGCAGGCAATGCCTCTAATACTTGTAATGCTAGAGGTGATGTTTTTGGTAAACAGGCGGGGTCCTAGTTTGCCGAGTTCCTTTTATTTTGGTTAATCTTTCCTTATAGCACTCCTGTGTTGGGTTAACAGGTTAATTTTAGATAAGTTAATTTAATAAATATTATCTATTGTCTGGTAACTAACAATGGTTATCCGGATGGTTATACACTTGTGCTTGGAGAATAAATTCTTGTTACTCATATTAACAGTATTTCTTCTATAAATATATAGAATGACCCAATTTTTAATATAGGAATTTAATGGAATTTTAGGATTGGTTGGTTTTTTATGTTGAGCTTGAACGCTTTCTTTATTGGTGGCTGCTTTTAGGCCTACAATGGTTAAGTAATGTTGTTGTTTATTCACTATTAAAGGTTTTTTCCATTCCTAAAGAGCTGTCCCTCTTTTGGCTATAATTTAAACTTACGTTTAGATTTTAGATTCTTATGGTAAGTTTAAAGTTGAACTGAAATTCATTTTTTGGGTAACCAGCTATCACCAAGCTCGTTAGGCTTTTCACCTCTACCTAAAAATCTTCCCACTATTTTGCTACATAGACGGGTTGATTCATAAAATTGTTTTTAGGTAGCTCGTTTGGTTTCGGGGTTTCTAGCTTAAATTCTTTTAGTTAGAATATTTCTAGTTAAATCATTATGCAAAAGGTACAAGGTTTAATCTTTGCTTATTTTTACTTTTATTTTAATCTTTCATCTTTCCCTTACGGTACTAGTTCTATAGCTCCTAAATAGAATTTCTTTCTCCAATACTTTTATGTTATAAATGTTTTGTTTTATAGATTGATGTAGTTATATGAATTTTTGTTAGGGCTAGGATTGGTTCAAAGTGTTCATTTATTTATGAATTCTTCTGGGTGTAGGCCAGATGCTTTATGTTAAGCTACACTGTGGTTATTCCAAGCACACTTTCCAGTATGCTTACCTTGTTACGACTTATCTCCTCTAATAAATTTTTTACTAGAGATTATTTATAGTTAAGTATATTTAACTTGAGGAGGGTGACGGGCGGTGTGTGCGTACTTCATTGCTCTATTCAATTAAGCTCTCTATTCTTAATTTACTACTAAATCCTCCTTTGTCCTTTAGTTTCATAAAGGGTATCGTAATGTTCTTATATAGAAAATGTAGCCCATTGCTTCCCATCTCATTGGCTACACCTTGACCTAACGTTTTTATGATTGTTCTCTTGCTTACTTTTGTTCCTTTTAAGGGTTTGCTGAAGATGGCGGTATATAGGCTGAATTAGCAAGGGATGGTGAGGTAAAGCGGGGTTTATCGATTATAGAACAGGCTCCTCTAGATGGATATAAAGTACCGCCAAGTCCTTTGAGTTTTAAGCTATAGCTAGTAGTTCTCTGGCAAATAATTTTGTTGTAAAATTATTCTAGTTTAGGGCCAAGCATAGTGGGGTATCTAATCCCAGTTTGGATCTTAGCTATCGTGTTTTATGAAGATTTTAGAATTACTTTCGTTATTGTGTTTAGGTTCTAACGATGAATTTTCACATATTAGTTGAATTTTAATTCTATTTGTCTTTGATTCAATTAACACGTTTTACGCCGGATATAATTAATTAGGGTTAATCGTATGACCGCGGTGGCTGGCACGAAATTTACCAACCCTGAGAGGTATAGCTTAGTCAAACTTTCGTTCATTGCTTAATATTTATCACTGCTGAGTCCCGTGGGGGTGTGGCTAGGCAAGGTGTCTTTAGCTATTTTATGTGCTTGATACCCTCTCCTTAAATTTTAAGAAATTCTTTAAGGGATTTTACACCGGTTTATGGATGTTTGCATGTGTAATCTTACCTCCAACTAATTATAAGGCCAGGACCAAACCTTTTGTTTATGGGATAAAAAGATCCATCTAAGCATTTTCAGTGCTTTGCTTTATTATTAAGCTACATTAAC